TTAATATCTTTTTGAGCAAGAGCTAAAGTAGCTCCTAATAGTAATGTTATTATACCTATTAAAGCGATTATATTCATTATGTAAGGTATAACCATGAAAAGAGGAAGAAGCCGAGCGACAAGAAAAATTCCTGCTGCTACCATAGTAGCAGCATGTATAAGAGCTGAAATAGGAGTAGGTCCTTCCATAGCGTCAGGTAACCATATGTGAAGGGGGAATTGAGCGGATTTAGCAATTGCACCAGAAAATAATAAGAAGGCACACAAAGTAACAAATAAAAAATGAACTTCATTATTATAAATCAAACTATTGAATATTTCAAACAAATCCCGAAATTCGAAACTGCCCGTTATCCAATAAAGACCTAAGATTCCTAATAATAAACCAAAATCCCCTACACGATTAGTTACAAACGCTTTTTGACAAGCATTCGCGGCAATCGTTCGTGTGAACCAAAAACCTATTAATAGATAAGAACACACTCCAACTAATTCCCAAAAAATATAAATTTGTATCAAATTAGAACTAGTCACTAATCCCAACATTGAAGTATTGAAAAAACTCATATAAGCAAAAAATCTCAAATATCCTTGATCATGAGACATATAATTGTCACTATAAATAAGAACCATAATTCCAACAGTAGTAATTAAGATTAACATAATAGAAGTAAGTGGATCGATCAAGTAGCTGAACTCTAAAGAAAAGTCATTATTGATGGTCCAAGACCATACATATTGATAGATATAACTGTTATTTATTTGCTGAATAGACAGATTGGCTGAAAAAATCATAACTATACTTAACAATAAAACACTAGGAAAAGCCCACATGCGGCGAAGATCTTTTGTTGCCTTCGGAAAAAGGAGAAGTCCCACCCCTATTAACATAGGAATTATAACTGGAATGAAAGGTATGATCCATGAATATTGGTATGTATATTCCATAAAAACAAATAAAAATCTTTTATTCTTAGTTAACTGTTTCTGATTCATCAGCTCTTATTTTTTTTGAAAGGAGTCAGTTAATAAAAAAAATTAAGATAAGATATGTAAAACTAAAATAAATATCTTTTATTCTTAATTATTCTAAATCTTTTCCAAATACTTCAAACAAAAAAGATATTTCAAATCAAGAAGTTAGAATTGGTCAAATGAGATGACCAAGTTACCATTGAAAAATAAATACTTATCTTTTTTAAGTAAGATTTTATGAAACTACAAAAAAAAAAATAAAAATCTCAATTCTTATTACAATTTACATAATACAATATTTGAATCTCTAGAGAGAGTAAGGACAAATAATTACACCAAAAAGAATATGTTATTTTAATAGAATTCATAAAAGACAGACACAGTCCATAACTTAACCCCAGAAAAAAAAAGAGTTCTTTTTTTTTTTAGTTCGTTTATTCAGAATCATTAACCAATGAAGTTTTTTAATTGAGTGAAGGAATTACAAAAATAAAAGGACTTATTTTTTATTTTATATAAAAATATAAAAAATGATGTATACTTTAACAGATTAACTACTAGTCTCATTTTAATTTTACAATTTTCATTAGGTGCACTCTTTTTTTGAGCTTGACCAATTAAGCAATTAATATAAAAAAAAGATTATTAACGTTTTTTTATTAAATTCAAAAATAAAAGGTTGGTTTCTTATTTCTTAAACTTTTTGATGTATTTTATTACATGTATAAATATAGCATGACGAAAATAAACAACATAAAGACACAACCGCTTTGGTTTATATTTTTATATTTTTTATGAAAAGAGTCGAATTTAGACAATAAAGAGAGAATTATATATTATAGAGAATTATATATTATATAGTAAAAAACAATTGGTTTTGAACAATAGATGTCTTTCACATCCAACTATAGAACTGAATACCCTATCATAATTTTTTAATGGCAGTTCCAAAAAAACGTACTTCCATATCAAAAAAACGAATTCGTAATAATATTTGGAAAAGGAAGGGGTATTGGGTAGCATTAAAAGTTTTTTCATTAGCGAAATCTCTTTCTACAGGGAATTCAAAAAGTTTTTTTGGATAACAAGAAATAAATAATTAAACATTGGAATAATCTGGATCTATCTCTGACTCTAAAAAGAGTCTAGTTTTGAATTTCGTTTAGAATTTATAATAATTTATATAGAATAATCTTTTTATATATAAATTATTATATCTATTAAATTATTATATCTATATATAGAAATGATTTTCAAATAGGAAAGAACAAATATTTATTCGAAAAGAGCAAACATAAGATAATATAAGATCTTTAATCCAAATTAATGATCCGTTGAAACTAATTTTTTAAGTTTAAAACTTGTTTTGGAATCTTCGGAACACTCATTTTAAAAAATCATTATCAATATATATAATCCTTATCCTTATATATCCCTTATATCCCTCGTATAAAATATCCACCTAAATGCGACAAGAAGCTTTTATCAATGGATATTTTATACGAGAAATGTATAAATTTTGGTCATAAAAAAAATAATAAAAAGAAAAAAAGAACATTGAATTGCGGTAAAAACTATGTAGTTAGAAAAGTTCCATTTTAGGAGAGTATAAACTAAAAGAACTCCATTGTTAATGTTACGTTAAATAAAATAGACACTATAAATCTAAATATTAAATAAAATAATAAAAAATAAGGATTATTATTGTAACTAGGTTCAAATCACTATTTTTTAAACGAGTTTTGATTCATCAATTTCTTTATTCATGAATTTCAATGTTTCTTATAAAATAAAACTCAAAAATATTGAATGATTGAGTACTTTAACCTCGACAATTGAATAAAAATAGGTTATTATGATTTCGAAAAGCCGCTATGGTGAAATCGGTAGACACGCTGCTCTTAGGAAGCAGTGCTAGAGCATCTCGGTTCGAGTCCGAGTGGCGGCATGGCATCTTATAAAAGAGTAAGTCCTATAATGAATTCAATTCCCGATTTCCATTTCTATAATTGGGAGATTCTCCTCTTTTTTTATAATTTTTTATGATATTTTCCATTTTAGAGCATATATTAACTCATATATCCTTTTCGGTTGTTTCAATTATAATTTCAATTCGTTTGATAATCTTATTAGTTAATGAAAGCGCAGAACTATATGATTCATCAGAAAAAGGCATAAAAACCACTTTTGTCTGTATAACAGGATTATTAGTTACTCGTTGGATTTATTCAAGGCATTTACCTTTAAGTGATTTATACGAATCATTAATTTTTCTTTCATGGAGTTTGTCCATTATTCATATGGTTCCGTATTTAAAAAAAAAAAAAAACCCTTTAAGCGCAATAACCGCGCCAAGTGTTATTTTTACCCAAGGCTTTGCTACTTCTGGTTTTTTAACCGAAATGCATCAATCCGTACTATTAGTACCCGCTCTCCAATCTCATTGGTTAATGATGCATGTAAGTATGATGGTATTGGGCTATGCATCTCTTTTATGTGGATCATTATTATCAGTAGCTCTTATAGTCATTACATCTCGCAAAGTCATAAGTATTTTTGAGAAAAGCAATAATGAGTCGTTTTGTTTTGATGAGATCCAATACATGAACGAAAGAAACAATGTTTTATGGAACACTTCCTTAATTTCTTCTAGGAATTATTATAGGTCTCAATTGATTCAACAATTGGATCATTGGAGTTATCGTATTATTGGTATAGGTTTTATCTTTTTAACCATAGGTATTCTTTCGGGAGCAGTATGGGCAAATGAGGCATGGGGCTCATATTGGAATTGGGATCCGAAAGAAACTTGGGCATTTATTACTTGGACCGTATTCGCGATTTATTTACATATTCGAACAAATAAAGATTTTGAGGTTGTAAATTCTGCAATTGTAGCCTCTATGGGATTTCTTATAATTTGGATATGCTATTTTGGGGTCAATCTATTAGGAATAGGGCTACATAGTTATGGTTCATTTACCCTAACATCTAACTGAAGAAAGAACCTAATGAACACAAATAAACATGGGACAGCATATATATAAGAAAACGTCGTGTAAGCCATCGAGAACCTTTTGAATCACTAGTTTGATTCAAAAGGTTCTTACAAAGGCCAAACATATCTGGTTAAAAGTATAATTCATTTTTATTTTTAACTTAAGTTTAAGTTAAATAAGTTAAAAATAAACTTAAGAGAAGAAAAAATATTTGTTTTTTGTAATTGTACAACGAATTTTTTAAACATCTTATTCTTATTATAGTATAAGATTGATGTTTGATTTTTTATTTTATTAATTTTTTTAATAATTATCTATAATTACTATAATTATCTATAAAAATAATTAGATATAATATCTTCGACCTTGTCAACGGATAGTGAGAAAACGAAATCCGGATAAATACCAATACCTATTACAGGTAAAAGGATAGAGATCGAAACAAATAACTCTCTCGGTCCAGAATCAAAAAAATAAGAGTTTGGAGCATTAAAAAACTTGTATCCATAGAACATTTGGCGTAACATAGATAATGAATAAATAGGAGTTAATATCATTCCAATTGCCATTACAAATGTAATTAGTATTTTTGTTATTAAAAAAAGATTTTGGCTGGTAATTAGTCCAAAAAATACTATTAATTCTGCAACAAAGCCACTCATCCCCGGTAATGCAAGGGAAGCCATCGATAAGATACTGAAAGTCGTGAATATTTTTGGAACTGGGATCGCCATTCCGCCCATTTCGTCGAGAGAAACAAGACGTATTCTATCAAAACTCGTTCCCGCCAAGAAAAAGAGTGCAGCGCCAATAAAGCCATGAGATATTATTTGTAAAATGGCTCCATTGAGGCCCATATCACTTATAGAGCCAATTCCTATAATTATGAAACCCATATGAGATACGGAGGAATAGGCTATTCTTTTTTTTAAATTACGTTGACCGGGAGATGCTGAAGCTGCATAGATTATTTGAAGTGTGCCTACTATCATCAACCAGGGAGCAAATATAGAATGAGCGCGGGACAATAATTCCATATTGATCCGAACCAATCCATAGGCTCCCATTTTTAATAATATTCCGGCTAGAAGCATACAAGTACTATAATGTGCCTCTCCATGGGTGTCTGGTAACCATGTATGTAAAGGTATAATCGGTGATTTGACAGCAAAAGCAATAAGAAATCCAATATAGAATATTATTTCCAGTACTACTGGATAAGATTGATTAGCTGATATTTCAAAATTGAATGTTGGTTCATTGGAACCATATAAACCGATACCCAGAACTCCCATTAATAAAAAAACGGAACTTCCTGCAGTGTACAAAATAAACTTTGTAGCTGAATATAAACGTTTTTTTCCCCCCCACACGGATAGAAGTAGATAAACCGGAATTAATTCTAACTCCCACATGATGAAAAAAAGTAAAAGGTCTCGAGAAGAAAATGATCCTATTTGACCACTATACATTGCTAACATCAGGAAATGGAATAATCGGGAATCTCGAGTAACCGGCCGAGCCGCTGAAGTAGCTAAAGTGGTGATAAATCCTGTCAGCAAAATAGGTCCTATAGAAAGTCCATCTATTCCCAATCTCCAGTAAAAATCAAAAAGATTGATCCATTTATAATCCTCCGTCAGTTGCATTAATGGATCGTCCAATTGGAAATGATAATAGAATGCACAAGTTATTAGAAGGAGTTCTACGGTGCATATAAATATAGTGTACCACCTAATCATCTTATTTCCTCTATGAGGAAGAAAGAAAATTAAGGAACCCGCGAATATTGGCAAAACTACCACTATTGTTAACCAAGGAAAATAATTCGTAGTAAAAACAAGATACACTTGGACCAGAAAAGTCCGTGCTCGAAAAATCAAATATATAATTATATATTTGATTTTTCGAGCAGGGGGATTTTTGTCGGTAAAAAAAAAATCAAATATATTCAGGTGGGATTTTGGAAAGGGATCAATAAGCTAGGCCCATGCTTCGAGTTGTTTCATGCCATAAATAAACTCGAACACTCAAGTAATCCGTTGGACAGGCGGATTCACATCTCTTACAACCAACACAGTCTTCTGTTCTTGGAGCAGAAGCAATTTGCTTAGCTTTACATCCGTCCCAAGGTATCATCTCTAATACATCTGTGGGACAGGCTCGGACACATTGAGTACACCCTATACATGTATCATAAATCTTTACTGAATGTGACATTGGATATATAAATTTTTGAACATCATAAATTTTCGATCTAGTAAACTTGTAAATGAATTATACATATATTTAGACACCAGATGAATCAATGATTTACCAGAATTTTTCTAATCAATCTGCTTCCAGATCGACTCATACGAGAGGTCCAAGATACTTTGATTTCTTGCATTTTTTGTAAACACGATCAATACGTTATGTATCATCCATGTTAATTTGACTTGATAAATATTAGAATTTCTATGATTAATACACTACTACTTATTTAACAAATTCGATTGATTTATACGAGTTGATTTTTTGTTACGATAAATTGCGGAAACAATAGCTGGTCCAATAGCTGCTTCAGCGGCTGCAATAGCTATAACAAAAATTGAAAAAATATTTCCTTTTAATTGGCGACTATCAAAAAAATCAGAAAATGTTACGAAATTTATATTAACTGCATTCAGTATAAGTTCAAGACACATAAGGGCTCTAACCATATTTCGACTTGTGATCAATCCATAGATACCGATAGAAAATAAATAGGCACTCACAACAAGTACATGTTCGAGCATCATTGACCAACTCCTTATCAATTTTGATTCATTTCAAGATGAAAAACAATTTAATGAGTTTAAGTGACTAGAATAAAAAAAAGTACTGAATAAGGGAATCTATTGGCAATAGATCAAAAAAAAGAATCTCTATTTTAGACATAAACAATCTTCAAATAAGATTGAAGTGAGGGGAAATGGATGTGATAACACAGAACAAAGTTTCATTTTGATTTCGGTTACTAGTTCGAAAGATTTATTACTGGCGGGCCACAGCAATTGCGCCTATCAAAGCAGCTAAAAGAATTATCGAAATGAGTTCAAATGGAAGAAAAAAATCTGTTGATAAATGAATTCCAATTTGTTGACTGTTACTTATCAAATCTTGCTCTATAATTTGGTTTGATCTTGTAGTCCAAATAATCCCGTACCATGACGTATCCAGAATAGTAGTCATTAGTGAAACAAAAATACCTGTACAAACCAACAAAGTAACGCCATCCCCAACGGTCCAAAGATGAAAATCTTTGTAATATTCTGAATCGTTCATGAACATGACAGCAAATATAATTAAGATATTTATAGCTCCCACGTAAATAAGGAGCTGTGCGGCAGCTACAAAATGAGAGTTTGATAGAATATAGAATAAGGATATACAAACAAGAACCAATCCCAACGAAAAAGCAGAATAAATTGGGTTGGTAAGTAATACTACCCCTATGCCTCCTAATATAAGACCGGATCCCAAAAAGACTAAAAGAAAATCATGTA